GTTAATAAAATGTTTGTAATTTTTGCATTGCAGTTTTTGTTAAAATTTACAATAGGGTCGGGCAGGCCAAAATTTGGCGGAATTTTGTGCAATAAATTAAAGTGATGTGCACGTATATATACACAACGCGCATGGCTAACTCATACCCCAACTTGTTAGCCTGCACGCTCTCGAGCCTTCCTTGGTTTAGGGGTTTGACAAGGATAACAGGATTTGCTGAGCGTAGGGGGTAGGGGGGTTTGTCGCGCAGAAGCCAAAAGGGGGGGCATCTATATAAGGGTCAGTTGAAGAAGGAATGAATGTGTTATGCACTTGAGTTAGTAATATGTTACTCTTGAGTTATGTCTTTTAATAATTGACTTACTTTATCTTAAACAAGGAAAGTGTTCAACCTTAAACTATGAATTGAGCTTGCACTCTGATATGCAAGGTGAAAGGAAACCTAAAAAGAGAACCCTATGCATATAAGAGAATGCCCGGCATGTTGGGTAACGAGGAGTATGTATAACACCAGTAACCGGATGCAATTGTAGTAAGGAATAGGGGTGTTACACTTAAAATACCTGAGATTGAAACCAAGATACAAGGAATAATTCATAAAATACCTTAACCTAGTTAAGTGTCCCTGGTTCTATCACGGATAATATGCATTAATGTAGATTGGTTGGTGGGCTCTCACTACTAAGATATTCTGAAACAGTATTAGTTGAGTATTTCATGAGGAAATCTGAGTTCCATTATTTATTGAATAATTCATCCAACATTAAAATAAATTATTATTGAATTTTAAAAAATTGGTCTATGTACGTCTTAGTTGTTAGTACTTGCTTTGGGGTTAAAATAAATGAATGGTGATAATACATATATGAGTACTAATACATTATGTAATATATACATATTATGTACTAGGTCATACATGTCACTATCAGAAGATAGTTTAATTTAGAATTCTGGCTTTGGGAGCCAGGGGTGGGAGTTAAAACCTCTCTTTTCTGGGCGCTAGGGGGGAATTTAACCTCCGATCTTCGGATTACAAGACCGATGCTTTCAGGCTAAGCTACTAGGGCAAGCTCATTTTAATGCTTTATTTTCCATTCATCCTGCTAGTGGAATAAGGACTAGGAAAAGTGCGAAATATAGGACTGATGCGATTTGTCCAATGATCACATAGGGATGTTCTACAGGTATACCCCCAATTCATGTCAGGATAAGTATGTCTGCCACCAGGGTCCAGAATAGGAATTGGGTGAGGGGGCGGAATGTCAGTCCGCGTTGTTTAGAGGTGTGTAAGATAGGAACTACCATTAGGATTAAAATGGAGAACAATAGGGCCAGGACACCCCCTAGCTTATTCGGAATAGATCGTAGGATGGCGTAGGCAAACAGGAAGTATCACTCCGGTTTAATGTGTGGTGGGGTTACCATAGGGTTGGCTGGCGTGAAATTGTCTGGATCTCCTAATAAATTTGGGGAAAATAGGGCTAATGATGTAAGGGCTAGTAACATTAATACGAAGCCAAGAAGATCTTTGTATGAAAAGTAAGGGTGAAAGGAAATTTTATCCGCGTCAGAGTTAAGCCCGGCCGGATTATTAGATCCCGTCTCGTGTAGAAATAAAAGATGAATTACGGTTGCGGCGGCGATGATAAATGGGAGTAGGAAGTGGAATGCGAAGAATCGCGTAAGTGTTGCATTATCTACCGAAAAGCCCCCTCAGATCCATTGAACAAGAGTGTCCCCCATATAGGGAACTGCTGATAGTAAATTTGTAATAACTGTGGCGCCTCAGAAAGACATCTGTCCTCATGGGAGTACGTAGCCGACGAAGGCTGTTATTATAACTAGTAGAAGGAGAACCACCCCAATATTTCAAGTTTCTTTATACAGGTAGGATCCGTAATATAGACCTCGGGCAACATGTATATAAATACAAATGAAAAAGAAAGATGCGCCGTTAGCGTGTATATTTCGGATAAATCAGCCGTAGTTAACGTCTCGGCAAATGTGGGCTACTGACGAGAATGCGGTTGAGATGTCAGAAGTATAGTGTATGGCCAGGAATAGCCCTGTTAGGATTTGCGTAATTAAGCACAACCCTAATAGAGATCCAAAGTTCCATCATACTGAGATATTAGAGGGTGTTGGTAAATCAACTAGTGCATCATTGGCGATTTTTATTAGGGGATGGGTTTTTCGTAGGCTTGCCATTAGTTCTTGTAGTTGAACTACAACGGTGGTTCTTCAAGTCACTGGTCTCGGTTAAAGTCCGAGCAAGAATTATGACCTATTTTATGTTTATATTATTGGGGGCCTTAATTGTGGGTTTAATTGGTGTTGCCTCTAACCCGACTCCTTATTTTGCTGCTTTGGGCTTGGTAGTTGCGGCAGGAGTAGGGTGTGGTATTTTAGTTGGGTGTGGTGGATCTTTTTTATCTTTAGTTCTTTTTTTAATTTATCTAGGTGGTATGCTTGTGGTGTTTGCTTATTCAGCGGCCCTGGCTGCCGAGCCTTTTCCAGAAGCCTGAGGGAGTCGTTCTGTTGCTGGTTATGTTCTGGTTTATTTATTAGGGGTTGTACTAATAGCTGGGGTGTTCTGAGGGGGATGATATGAGGGTTCTTGAGTAATCATTGATGAGCTAAAAGAGTTCTCTGTGATGCGGGGTGACGTGGGTGGTGTGGCTGTTATATACTCCTTTGGGGGGGCAATATTAGTTATTTGTGCTTGGGTACTTCTTTTAACTTTGCTTGTAGTACTAGAGCTCACTCGGGGACTAAGCCGTGGCACCCTTCGGGCAGTCTAAATGACAGCCAGGAAGATGGCGAGGGTCATAGTTAGTAGGAAGATGGTTAGGTACGTCTTGATCATGCCCCGTTGAATATCACTTGTAATTTTTGACATCACCATTTGGGTGAAAGCTAACCCTTTTGGTCCTGATATCTCAAGCCATGTTTGGTCAAGTTTGGTGGCAATTGACTGCCCTAAAGTCAGGTTAAGTTTCGGGGGAAGCCGGTGAATTATTGCAGGGAAGTAGCCTAGCATATTTGAGAAGTTGTGGAGGGACATCGTAGGATTAATTTTAACTTGCTTATTGGTTATGGCTGTAAGTTCCAGAGCTACCAGTAGTCCAGTGATGGTAACTATAAGGGCCGCTATTTTCAGGGTTATGGGTATCGTTATAACTGGTGTTTTTGAGGGCAGGAAGTTGGATGTAATAATAAGTCCTGCAGTAATGCTTCCTCAGGCAAGCCGTTTAATTGGATTAATCACTAGAGGGTTGTTCTCATTAATCGGGGATAGTGGCAGGAATCGTGGGGACCCCATGGTTACAAAGAACACAACTCGGAAGCTATAGACGGCGGTGAAGGACGTGGCAATTAGCGTAAGGGTTAGGGCTCAGGCGTTTAGATGGGAGGTGTTTAGGGCTTCAATAATGGCATCTTTTGAAAAGAACCCCGCTAGAAATGGGGTTCCTGTCAATGCTAGGCTCCCAATCGTAAGATAGGTTGAGGTGGCGGGTATTAGGTTATGGAGGCCTCCCATTTTTCGAATATCTTGCTCATCGTTTAGGCTGTGAATAATTGATCCGGAGCAGAGGAACAACATGGCTTTGAAGAAGGCATGCGTGCAGATATGTAGGAATGCTAGCTGTGGTTGATTTAGCCCAATTGTGACCATTATTAGGCCAAGCTGGCTGGATGTAGAAAAGGCTACGATTTTTTTAATATCATTTTGGGTCAGGGCACAGGTTGCGGTGAATAACGTGGTTAGGGCTCCTAAGCAGAGGCAGATTGTCAACGCGGTCTCATTATTTTCCATGAGAGGGTGCAGGCGAATTAATAAAAAGATTCCAGCAACAACCATGGTACTCGAGTGCAGTAGGGCAGACACTGGCGTAGGGCCCTCCATGGCGGATGGTAGCCATGGATGTAGGCCAAACTGGGCCGACTTTCCTGTTGCTGCAAGGATTAGTCCAATTAAGGGGACTGTTATGTCAAAATTTTTTGATAAGAAGAAAATCTGTTGAATTTCTCATGAGTTAAGGTTTATTGCAAACCAGGCTATGCTAAGGATTAACCCAATGTCACCGACCCGATTGTAGATTACGGCCTGAAGGGCCGCAGTGTTCGCGTCTGCTCGTCCGTACCACCATCCGATTAGGAGGAAGGATATAATTCCCACCCCTTCTCACCCAATAAATAGTTGAAATATATTGTTAGCTGTAACAAGGGTAATTATAGCTACTAGAAAGAGGAGTAAGTACTTGAAGAACCGGTTTATGTTGGGGTCAGAGTGTATATATCACATTGCAAATTCCAGAATTGATCAGGTAACATAGAGGGCAATGGGGGTAAAAATAAGGGAATAGTGATCAAATTTAAAGCTAATATTTGTGTCGAATATGTGGGTATTTATTCAGTGTCAGTTTGTAGTAACGCTTTCTATCCCCTGATCCAAAAAGATCACAAGGGGCAACAGGCTAATGAAAAACGCAGTACTGACGGCATTTTTAACATGTGTGCTTGCCCATCCCGGATTTTGAGGCTTGGGGCTCAGTGTTGTTAATAGCGGATAGATAAGGATTGTGATGACTAAAATAAGTGAGGAGGATATAATTAAGGTTGTTGAATTCATAGCTTCCACTTGGATTTGCACCAAGAGTTTTTGGTTCCTAAGACCAATGGATGAACTGTTATCCTTCACAAGCGTGAGGAAGCCGCGGATTTTAACCGCGGTGCATAAGGATTAGCAGTACTTATTGATTTCTGTCCTTCCTTGGTGAGTAAGGGGATTTTAACCCCTGTCTTTAGAATCACAATCTAATATTTTAGTTAAACTATACTTACTAGTAACACCAGCCTCACATGAGTTCTGGTTTAATGACAAGGAGAATTACCGGAATTAGGTGCAGGGTTATTAATAGATGTTCCCGGGTGTGGAAGGGTGGGAGTTTTATAATATGGTGTGGTGTAGGGCCTCGTTGAGACATTAGGAACATGTATAGGGAATAACCTGCTGTAATTAGTGTCCCTACCCCTGTGAGGGCGATGGTTCATGGGGACCAATTAAATAGGGTTGTAATAATCATAAGCTCTCCTATAAGGTTTGGCAAGGGGGGCAGTGCTAAGTTGGCAAGATTAGCAATGAATCATCATACTGCTGTCAGGGGGAAGATCATTTGTAGTCCTCGGGCAAGCATCATGGTGCGACTATGGGTTCGTTCGTAGGCCGTGTTGGCTAGGCAAAATAGTATTGAGGATACTAATCCGTGGGCAATTATTAAAATGATTGCCCCCGAGAATCCTCAGGGGGTTTGAATTAGGATACCCCCTGCTACAAGTCCTATGTGGCTGACAGATGAATAAGCGATTAGTGATTTTAAATCTGTCTGGCGTAAGCAGATAGACCCGGTCATAATAATCCCTCATAGCGCTAGAATGATGAACGGATAAACTAGTTCCTTCGATAGTGGGTCTAGTATAATTATTATCCGTATTATCCCGTATCCCCCTAGTTTTAGTAATACTGCCGCCAGTACTATTGACCCTGCGACGGGGGCCTCTACATGTGCCTTCGGGAGCCACAGGTGTACGCCGTAAAGGGGTATTTTTACCAGAAATGCAATTAGACAGCCGGCCCACCAGATTTTATGGCCTCAGGAGTTCAGTAGCAGTGGTTGAGAATACTGGATTACTAGCATGGATAGGGTACCTGTGGATTGTTGTAGCAGAAGTAGGGCAACTAGAAGGGGTAGTGAACCTGCTAAGGTATAGAATAGAAAATAGGTCCCCGCGTTAAGCCGCTCGGTTTGGTTTCCCCATCGGGTGATAATAATAAGAGTCGGAATGAGTGTAGCTTCAAATATAATATAAAACATAATGATTTCTGTGGCACCAAATGCTATAATTAGAAAAGTTTGTAAGGAGGCCAAAAGTGAAATATAAAGGCGTTGCCGGGTAATAGGTTCTGGATTAATATGATTTTGGCTGGCTAAAATTATTAATGGAAGAAGTCAACATGTTAATACTAAGAGAGGGGTTGAGAGTGGGTCTGTGGCTAGGTATGCATTTGATGAGGCTCATCCGGTTTCTGACGCTCATTTTAATCATGTAAGGCTAACAATTGCAATTGAGAGGCTGTGTGTAATTGTAGCTGTTCAGAGTCATTTAGGAGAAACTAGCCAGATTGTGGGAAATAGCATAATTGTTGGGATTAAAACTTTTAGCATTGTAAGAGATTAAGATTTTGTAGCCGGTCAGTTCCGTGGGTCCGGGCTGTAGCTACTAATAGTGCGAGGCCCGTGCTTGCTTCGCAGGCGGAGAAAGCTAGCAGGAGTATGGGGGCAGTTGAGAAGCTTGTGGACTCGAATTGAAGGGTTCATAGGGCTAGTGCAATAAATAAGGACAATATTATTCCCTCTAAACATAAAAGTGCTGAGAGTAAATGGGTTCGATGGAATGCTAAGCCCATTAGCCCTAAAATGAATGCTGAGCTAAAACTGAAATGTACTGGTGTCATAAGGGGGTCGTGGACTTAAACCACAATTTTCTGAGCCGAAATCAGAGGTCTTGCTTTGGACTAACTCCCTTATTCTGCCCATTCTAGGCCACCTTGGGTTCATTCGTAGACTAGTCCAAGGGTTAATAAAATGAGAACTGAGGTTGCTCAGAAGAATGTTCCTGTTGGGTTGTGGAGCTGGTCTCCTCAGGGTAGGGGAAGAAGGAGTGCGATCTCTAAATCAAATAGGAGAAACAAGATGGCGACTAGAAAAAATCGCAGGGAGAAGGGCAGTCGTGCGGATCCTAAAGGGTCAAACCCACATTCGTACGGGGAAAGCTTTTCTGCGTCTGGATTTATTTGCGGTAATCAGAAAGATACCATTGCTAAAATTGAGGACAAGGTTATTGTAATAATAAGAATAGCTATAATTAAATTCATTATCAATCCCTGGGGTTGACACAGGCCAAATCATGGGAGCAGGCTTCTACCAACAAAGAAACTAGAAAGATATGAGCCTCATCAATAGATGGAGACGTAGAGGAATAGTCATACTACGTCAACAAAGTGTCAATATCAGGCGGCGGCTTCGAAGCCGAAGTGGTGTTCAGATGTAAAGTGGTATTGAATTTGGCGGAGAAGGCATACGGCTAAGAAGGTTGACCCAATAATGACGTGTAGTCCGTGGAAGCCTGTGGCTACGAAAAATGTAGAACCATATACTCCGTCTGCAATTGTAAAAGGTGCCTCGTAATACTCAATGGCTTGTAGCGCAGTAAAATATAGCCCTAGTAAAATCGTAAGTGCAAGCGATTGAATGGTCTGTTTACGTTCACCTTCCATAATGCTGTGATGGGCTCATGTAACTGTTACTCCCGATGCTAGTAGTACAGCTGTATTTAGAAGAGGGACTTCAAACGGGTCTAACGTAGTGATCCCTGTAGGGGGTCAGCACCCTCCTAGCTCAGGAGTTGGGGCTAGACTTGCGTGGTAGAAAGCTCAAAAGAATCCTAGGAAGAAAAATACTTCTGAGGTGATAAATAGAATTATACCATAACGCAGGCCTTTTTGTACAGGGGGTGTATGGTGGCCTTGAAAGGTTCCCTCTCGAATAATGTCGCGTCATCATTGAAATATTGTAAGAAGAAGAAGGATTAGTCCAAGGGTTATAAGTGTTGTTGAATGGAAGTGGAACCAGATTGCTAGGCCGGATGTTATTAGTAGAGCACCGACAGCTCCGGTTAGAGGTCATGGGCTGGGATCAACCATGTGATATGCATGTGCTTGGTGTGCCATTAGACGTTTTCTTGTAAATATAGGCTTAAAAGTAGAACAAATACATAGGCTTGAATCATTGCTACTGCAACCTCTAGGAGTGTGAGCAGGAATAAAACGGCGGCAGTTAAGATTGCCACTGTTGGCATCATTGGTATAAGTACAAATACGGCTGTGGCAATAAGTTGAATTAGTAAGTGACCTGCAGTTAAGTTAGCTGTTAGTCGCACCCCAAGGGCTAAGGGTCGAATAAATAGACTAATTGTTTCGATGATAATTAATACTGGGATTAGGGGCACGGGGGTACCCTCTGGTAAAAGATGTCCTAGGGCTACTGTTGGCTGATTTCGCATCCCAATAATTACTGTAGCTAACCACAGTGGAACTGCAAGCCCTATATTTAATGATAATTGTGTTGTGGGGGTAAAGGTGTATGGAAGCAGGCCGAGCATATTAATGGTAATAAGAAATACTATTAATGAGGCAAATAACAGGGCTCATTTATGCCCCCCTACATTTAGGGGAAGAAGTAGTTGGTTAGTGAAGCGGTTGATAAATCATGTTTGTAGAGTGACTAGACGATTATTTAGTCATCGAGATGGTGGGGTTGGAAATAGCACCCATGGGAGTGCAATTGCAACGGCGATGAGTGGAATACCCAGGAAGGAGGGACTTGCAAATTGGTCAAAGAAGCTCATTATCATGGTCAGTCTCAAGGCTCAGTTTTATGTTTTTCTTCGCTTATTGGGGCGGGTTCATTGGGTGTTGTATGACTTAAAATTTTAGTCGGGATAATAGTAAGGAAGATAACTCACGAGAATACTAGGATAGCAAATCAGGGGTTAGGATTTAGTTGGGGCATTTCACTAGAGGTGGTCGGTAGTCACCAAACTTTGGCTAAAAGGCCAACGCTTTGTCCAATAATTAGCTTTCTAGTGAGGCGTCTTCTAACATAAGTGAGGATCAGCTTTCGAAATGTTCTAGTGGGACGGCTTCAACTACAATAGGTATAAAGCTGTGGTTAGCACCACAGATTTCAGAGCATTGTCCATAAAATACGCCTGGGCGTGAGGCAATGAAAGCGGTTTGATTCAACCGGCCAGGTACTGCGTCTATTTTTACGCCTAGGGATGGGACGGCCCATGAGTGTAGTACATCTTCAGCGGACACTAGGACACGAATTGGGGACTCCATCGGTACGACCATTCGGTGATCTGTTTCCAGAAGTCGGAACTGGCCCGGAGCAAGGTCTTGGGTTGGGATTATGTAGGAGTCAAAGCCCAGGTCTTCATAGTCTGTGTATTCGTAGCTTCAGTATCATTGATGTCCTATTGCTTTAATTGTTAGATGGGGATCATTAATTTCGTCTATAAGATATAAAATTCGAAGGGACGGCAGGGCGATTAGAACTAGAATAACAGCTGGTAAAATGGTTCATACAATTTCGATTTCCTGGGAGTCTAAGATGTATTTGTTTGTTAGCTTGGTTGAAACCATTGCAATAATAATATAAAGCACTAAAGTGCTAATTAAGAATACAATTATTAGGGCATGATCATGGAAGTGAAGAAGCTCTTCTATAACGGGTGATGCCGCATCTTGGAATCCTAGTTGTGTGGGGTGTGCCATTAAGCTCGGGCTATAAGACATGCAGGGATTTAACCTGCAATACCACCTTGACAAGGTGGTGTAATTTACATTTTACTAATGTCTTCTGAAGAAAGTGACAGAGTGGTCATGTGACTGGCTTGAAACCAGTATATGGGGGTTCAATTCCTTCCTTTCTCGTTAGTTTGATTGAACTTGAACGAATGCGGGCTCTTCAAATGTGTGGTAGGGGGGTGGGCAGCCGTGAAGTCACTCTACATTCGTCATGGTTATTTCTACTGAGGATACTTCCCGTTTGGCAGCAAAGGCTTCTCAGAGAATAAATAGGAACATAATTACTGCCACCAGAGAAATGAGTGACCCGATAGATGACACTGTGTTTCATAGGGCATAGGCGTCTGGGTAGTCAGAATACCGTCGTGGTATTCCTGCCAGTCCTAGGAAATGCTGTGGAAAGAATGTTAGGTTAACACCAATAAATATTACTCCGAAGTGGATCTTTGTTCAGGTGTCATTTAGGGTATAACCTGAAAATAGTGGGAATCAATGGACAAATGCTGCCATAATAGCAAATACGGCCCCTATTGAGAGTACATAGTGGAAATGTGCGACTACATAATACGTATCGTGGAGTACAATGTCAAGCGACGAGTTGGCTAGAACAATTCCTGTGAGGCCTCCTACTGTGAAGAGGAAGATAAAGCCCAGCGCTCATAACATTGGTGTCTCTCATTTGATTGAGCCCCCGTGAAGCGTGGCAAGTCAGCTAAATACTTTTACCCCTGTTGGAATGGCAATAATTATTGTTGCGGACGTAAAATAGGCACGGGTGTCTACGTCTATTCCAACAGTAAACATGTGATGGGCTCATACAATAAATCCTAGAAGGCCGATGGCTATCATAGCTCAGACTATTCCTATGTAGCCAAATGGTTCTTTTTTACCGGCGTAATAGGCTACGACATGTGAGATAATACCGAATCCTGGTAAAATAAGAATATAGACTTCTGGGTGACCAAAAAATCAGAATAGGTGTTGATATAAAATTGGGTCACCTCCCCCTGCTGGGTCGAAGAATGTAGTATTTAGATTACGGTCTGTTAGGAGCATTGTAATTCCGGCGGCTAGAACTGGAAGAGATAGAAGAAGAAGTACGGCTGTTACAAGCACGGCTCATACAAAGAGGGGCGTTTGATACTGGGAGATAGCTGGAGGTTTTATATTAATAGTTGTAGTAATAAAGTTAATTGCCCCTAAAATTGAGGAGACACCTGCCAAGTGAAGTGAAAAAATTGTTAGGTCTACTGATGCTCCTGCATGGGCAAGGTTCCCTGCTAGAGGGGGATAGACAGTTCACCCGGTTCCCGCCCCCGCCTCAACACCAGAAGAGGCTAGAAGCAGTAGAAATGATGGGGGCAGGAGCCAGAAGCTTATGTTATTTATTCGTGGGAATGCTATATCAGGTGCTCCAATTATTAGTGGCACAAGTCAATTTCCGAATCCGCCAATGAGAATTGGCATTACTATAAAGAAAATTATTACAAAGGCATGGGCAGTAACAATAACATTATAAATTTGATCGTCACCAAGAAGTGATCCGGGTTGGCTTAATTCAGCTCGAATAAGGAGGCTTAAAGCAGTCCCCACTATTCCGGCTCAGGCACCAAATACAAGATAAAGGGTGCCAATGTCTTTGTGGTTTGTAGAAAAGAATCAGCGCGTAATTGCCACAGGTAGGATAGCCGAGCGTTTAGGCGGTGGGTTGTAGCCCCGAAGACAGAGGTTTAAGTCCTCTTCCTACCAGAGCCCCGTGGTGAAGCACACACTGAATTGCAAATTCAGAGACGTAGACTAACAGTCTGCCGGGGCTTTTCCCGCCTTACTCGGCTTACGGCGGGAAAAGTAGATGGATGCTCGCTGGCTTGAGCACTTAGCTGTTAACTAAGATTTTGTAGGATCGAGGCCTTCCCATCTAGTAAGGCCTTAGTTTAACACAAACATTTGATTTGCATTCAGAAAATGCAAGATAAACTCTTGTAGGTCTTAGCCAGGGACTAGAAGATTTTCACTTCTGCTTAGAGCTTTGAAGGCTCTTGGTCTAATGCTATCCTAAGTCCCTAGGTAGCTAATATTAAAATAGCTGGGGTCATGGGTAGGAGGCCAAGTGCAACTGTGGTAGAGAGGGTTAGTGGCAGGGAGGCTTGGGTCGTTTGAACTCGCCAGGGGGTAATCGAGTTGGTGGTACTTGGGGAAATGGTCAATGCCATTGCGTAGCATAGCCGTAGGTAGAAATACAGGCTGAGCAGGGCGGCCAGGGCCATAATTGTGGCGGTAATTGGAAGATTCTGTTTTGCTAGCTCTTGAAGGATTAGCCACTTCGGTATAAATCCTGTTAATGGGGGGAGTCCCCCCAGGGACAATAGGACCAGGGCAGTAGTCGTGGTCAAAATCGGGCTACTTGATCAGGCTATCGCCAGGGTATTAATTTTTGTGGAAGATAATGATTTCAATGTAAGAAATGCTGCCGAGGTTATAAAGATATAGGTTCCCAATGCAAGCAGCGTAAGTTGCGGGGCATATTGGAGAATAATTAATATTCAGCCTATGTGGGCGATGGACGAATAGGCTAAGATCTTCCGCAGCTGGGTTTGATTAAGTCCTCCCCACCCGCCTACTAGTGTAGATATAAGCCCTAGTGCCGTTAATAGTAATGGATCAATGGCCTGGGCTGTTTGAATAATGAGGGCAAGCGGGGCAAGTTTTTGTCAGGTGGACAAAATTAAGCCCGTCAAGAGATCTAGTCCTTGAAGGACCTCTGGCATCCAGAAGTGTATTGGTGCTAGTCCAATTTTAAGTGCCAGGGCAGTAATAATTATTGCACTAGCAACGGGGCTTGACATATTATTTATGTCCCACTCTCCTGTAATTCAAGCATTTGTTGTACTTGCGAACAGGATTATTGCTGCCGCGGTAGCTTGGGTGAGGAAATATTTTGTAGTGGCCTCTACCGCCCGGGGGTGGTGGTGTTGCGCCATTAGGGGAACAATTGCCAGAGTATTAATTTCTAGGCCTATCCAGGCTAGCAGTCAGTGAGAGCTGGCAAAGGTCAGGGTGGTTCCTAGCCCTAGGCTAGATAGAAGAATTATAAATACGTAGGGGTTCATTGATGGAGGAGGGACTTTAACCGTCATGTTCGGGGTATGGGCCCGAAAGCTTAATTAGCTGACCCCATCTTAGAAAGTGGTGTAGAGGAAGCACTAAGAGTTTTGATCTCTTGGGCATGGGTTCGACCCCCTTCTTTCTAAGAACTGAGGGGATTTTAGCCCCTGTGAGCCACTCTATCAAAGTGGTCCCTAAGCATTCGGGCACAGTTCCTGAATTACAGTTGTGGGGGGAGGCCTGCCATTGCAATTGGTAGAGCGGTGTGTCATAATACTAGGGCAAGCGTTAGGGGGAGGAAATTTTTTCACACGAGGTGTATTAACTGGTCATACCGAAACCGTGGGTAGGAGGCTCGTACCCATAAAAATATAATAGATAGGAGTGCGGCCTTACATATAAGACCAATTGTTGTTAGCTCTGGTATGTGGGGGAAGTGTGAAGTGCCTAAAAACAACACGGCTGAGAGGGTATTTATTAACAAAATATTTGCATATTCGGCGAGGAAAAATAGCGCGAAGGGCCCGCCTGCATATTCTACATTAAAGCCCGAGACTAGTTCTGATTCTCCTTCTGTTAGATCAAATGGCGCCCGGTTTGTTTCAGCTAAAGTTGAGATATACCATATCGCAGCTAGGGGTCAGGCAGGGGCTAGGAGTCAAATGCTTTCTTGGGCCGTATTAAACGTTTGAAGGGTATATCCTCCTGAAAAAATAATTACCGATAAAAGAATTAACCCAAGACTTACCTCGTATGAGATTGTTTGAGCTACTGCTCGAAGAGCCCCAATTAGGGCATACTTTGAATTTGATGCCCATCCTGATCCCAGGATGGAGTACACCGCTAGGCTTGACAGAGCAAGAATAAATAATACCCCTAAGTTCAAATCAATCACTGGGTGTGGTATGGGTATGGGTGCTCATAGCGTTATGGCTAGCGTAAGAGCAAGAATTGGCGTTGCTAAAAATAAAAATGGGGATGATGTAGAGGGGCGCACGGGCTCCTTAATAAATAGTTTAACTCCATCAGCAATTGGCTGTAGGAGCCCGTAGGGTCCTACTACGTTAGGTCCTTTCCGTAGTTGCATATACCCCAGAACTTTTCGTTCAATCAGGGTTAGGAAGGCTACTGCCAGTAGCACCGGTACAATGTAGGCTAGGGGGTTAATTAGGTGGCTTATTAAAGTGCTTAGCATAAACTGGGGAGAGGATTTGAACCTCTGATTTAAAGGGCTTAGGCCTTTCGCAATTTACCATGCTCTGCCACCCCAGTATGCCTTTATATTGGGCGGCAGGGGTTTTGGCCCTCCCTTTATTTAATTTATTTGTTTTCATTAATTAGGGGTGGGGCGTGCTTTAAGTATAGGCCCCTCTTTTCCGATCCTTTCGTACTGGGAAAAGTAGCGTTACAGATAGAAACTGACCTGGATTGCTCCGGTCTGAACTCAGATCACGTAGGACTTTAATCGTTGAACAAACGAACCCTTAATAGCGGCTGCACCATTAGGATGTCCTGATCCAACATCGAGGTCGTAAACCCCCTCGTCGATATGGACTCTGGGAGAGGATTGCGCTGTTATCCCTAGGGTAACTTGGTTCGTTGATCGGCTGTTTGGCCGGATCATTTATGGTCAGATGTTCTGCGGCTTAGAGATGTCTCTCTTGGTTTTAGGGGTTTAGCCCATTCCACTCGGAGGCTGGTTTTTCCTCCGCGGTCGCCCCAACCGAAGGTAAAATTTCATCTTCCACTAAGTTTCTGCTCTTTATTTAGTTGTTTGACGTGGTTGAATCTTGTACCTTAAGCTCCAAAGGGTCTTCTCGTCTTGTAGAATTACACCCGCTTCTGCACGGATAGATCAATTTCACTGACTGGAAAGGGGAGACAGTTAAGCCCTCGTTTAGCCATTCATACAGGTCTCTATTTAAAAGACAAGTGATTGCGCTACCTTTGCACGGTCAAAATACCGCGGCCGTTGAACACGTAGTCACTGGGCAGGCTGGACCTCCTATACTTAGTTTATTCGCAGGAGGCGATGTTTTTGGTAAACAGGCGAGGCTTGCGTTTGCCGAGTTCCTTCCCTTTCTTTTAGTCTTTCCTTTAATATGTGGCACTCCAGTGTGGGGTTAACGATTATTTAATTGCGGGATTTTCCTGGTTTTTTTATTGTCCGCAGTACTCTCTTTATTTGGGTTCGTTAGTTTCCAGTGGTTTGTCCGATCTGGTGTACACTTGTGCCCGGAGAAGAACAAATCTTCTTGTTACTCATTTTAGCATAATTTCTTCCATGTGGACATGGGATAGCCTGATATTATTAGGGGAATAAGATTTTTTATCGTTATAATAAACTTCTCTCTGTCTGAGCTTTAACGCTTTCTGCTTAGATGGCTGCTTTTAGGCCCACTAGAACAGTGTGTTTTGAATATTATGATCTTTATCCTCCTGTAAAGGTTGTATCCTTTGTTAGAGGGGCTGTACCCCCTTTAACTAACTCCCGTACATTTCCCTAGTATCTTAAATAATGTTTTGGTTTGGGGCACACGGGGCTGAACTTCTATCCATTTCTCAGGCAACCAGCTATCACCAGGTTCGGTAGGTCTGTCACTTCTACCCGGAGCTCTTCCCACTCTTTTGCCACAGAGACGGGTTAGCCCTAAATTATATAGGCTGTCTCGGGGTAGCTCACCTGGTTTCGGGGTTTCAAACTAAAGGTCTCTTTGCTTGAGTATACTGGCTAAATCATGATGCAAAAGGTACAAGGTCTAGTCTTTGTTTTTTAGTGCTTATATGGATTATTTCATTTCTCTTTCAGCTTTCCCTTGCGGTACTTTTTCTATTGCTCTGGGCTGAACCTTTTCTGTCTCCCATACTCAGGTAAAAAAATGGTTTAATTTTTAGGGTTAAGTTATGTTTTGTTATGAACATTGCTGTATTATGTTGGTGGTCAGGCTAGCTGTTTGGCTCAGGGTGATCCAACTTGCATGGATGTCTTCTCGGTGTAAGTGAGATGCTTAGCTATTCAGCCACGCCCTGAGTTAATCCAAGTGCACCTTCCGGTACACTTACCATGTTACGACTTGCCTCCCCTTGTCACTGCTTTCTTATTATATATTTTTATTGCATTTCGACAGGGGAGAGTGACGGGCGGTGTGTACGCGCCTTAGAGCCGGGTTCAAAAGGACACTCTGTTTCCTTTTTACTACTAAATCCTCCTTCAAGCACTATTTCATGTTACATATTCGTAGTGTTCTATGATAGAAAATGTAGCCCATTTCTTCCCACTTCGTACGCTACACCTCGACCTGACGTTCTGGGTTGTGCCCATTTTGCTTACTTTTGTTGCCTTCACAGGGTAAGCTGGCGACGGCGGTATATAGGCTGGGGTGGCTAGAAGTGGTGAGGTTTAACGGGGGTTATCGGTTCTAGAACAGGCTCCTCTAGGGGGGTCTAAGGCACCGTCAGGTCCTTTGGGTTTCAAGCTGATGCTCGTAGTACCCTGGCGGATGTCTAATTGTAGCTGGACATCTGGGTTTATGGCTAAGCATAGTGGGGTATCTAATCCCAGTTTGTTCCTTAGCTTTCGTGGGGTCAGGTGGATTTTACTAAAGCTACTTTCGTGTGGTTGGGCTTCGGACACCTAGAAGCGTATGACGGCCAAAGGGCCATTTGGCTTTATTATGTTGCTCTCCTTAACCACCCTTTACGCCGTAATACTATTAACTAGGGCCTCTCGTTTAACCGCGGTGGCTGGCACGAGTTTTACCGGCCCTCTTAGCCCTGACTGAGTCAAGTTTTCACTTATGGCTTAATGTTTATCACTGCTGAATTCCCTTGGGGGTGTGGCTTGGCCAGGCGTCTTGGGCTAAAACTTGTGCCTGATGCCCGCTCCTCGTCCCCGGGCGGGGGATTGAGGGCATACTCACGGGGTTGCGGAGACTTGCATGTGTAAGTTGGGCTAGAGCTGATAGTAAGGTCAGGACCATGCCTTTGTGCATGCGGAGCTTCTCAGGGCCCATCTTAACATCTTCAGTGTTATGCTTTGTATTAAGCTACGCTAGC